TAAATCCAATAACCATAACAAGGAGTTCCATTTTTTGTAATAAAAGATTCCAATACTCGTTAAAAAATGAACTATTGGAAGACTCATTGATTCGAACAACTGATCGCGGAGTTTATCTTTCAATTCAAGATAGATGTAGATCTCGGACCTATCAATGGCGATATCCCCCCAACTCACAAAGAAAAAAGGAGGTACGTTAGACAAAAAGAAAAGAAACTTGTACAAAAAAACAAGTGACTTATACAAAAAGAAAAGAAGTAGCTTAGACAAATCGTTTTTGTCAATAACCTCAGACCAATCAATCGAATATTGATTAATACGTAATCGATCGAACACTACTTGAAAACGGCTCTTCTGCTCAGAAACGAAATGTTCCTGGAAATTCTTGCTCCCATTGGACCATTTGTATCTATATGCATCAGGATCCCGATTCAGGGATCTCTCGGTTCGAGAAATCAAAATAAGAGGATCGGACCATCTCTTCTGACTCTTTTTCAAATTCGACAAATGTCGGTTGATCATATATTTCATTAGAGTTCTATGATTCAGAGTATCCTTTCCTATTTGATCCCCTTGAATTCCATATTCGAAGTTGCGATCGGATCGATTCATTAAAAAGAATCGATTCAATACATTTCTTATGTACCCATAATAGGTGCTATATTGGATTTGAATCAGATTTTGGATCAATCTATATCTATATTGAGTGACTGCCTCCATTATGTTGTTGATAGCAAATACCGCTCTTTTTGGTTTTGGATCTTCCAAATCATTGATCCTGACCCATTCGTTTTGGATCAATCTATATTCAGTGACTGCTACCGCTCTTTTTGGTTTTGGATCTTCCAAATCATTCCCGCAGGAGATCCTGACCCATTCTTTTCTGATCTTTTGATAAAAAGACCCATTCTCTTCATAAAAAATAGGAATAGGAGGTAGAACCAATAAAGATTTCTTTTTCGATTCATCCCTGGAGTTGAATACCTCGTTCAAGAATTGTTTTTGATCCAATCCGTAGGAATCAATAGAAAAGGCAAATCCCCTATGATACACCAGATCCGGCTCGGTTATTGATAGAGTAAATAAATCTGCCATGTCTGTAAATCTCTCTTCTGATTCAAAATCGTGGTGTAACGTGTATCCTCCCCTGTTCCAGCCAGGGAATAGATGAAAGAAATCAAAAAATGGATTTTTGTTCAAGAATGAAATCTTATTGAAACTGTCCATATCCGGTTCATCCTTCGGAACCATATCACAGCCCGGATCTGACGATATAGGATGAATTGAGACGGTATTTTGTAAATATGTAATTATCTTGAATAGATAAAGCATTTCTTGATTTTCCGATCGCCTGGAAGGGACAAAAGAAAGATCTTCTTGTTTCTTCAACAATTTCTGCTCTCTAGTGGGCCTCTCAGTAGGATGCGAACTCAGATCAAGTTCTGACCATCTGTCAGAGAAAAAAGAACGAACGGATCGTGTACGATTCCCCAAAAATGCTTCAATTTCTATCTCTGTTCGTTCCGTTTCTATCTCTGTTCGTTCCGTTTCTATCTCTGTTCGTTCCGTTTGAAGATCCCAAAGAATCGGTCTTGCTTTTTTTAGTTGTTGAAGCTCTCTTTGCATTTGAGTGATCCATGGGTGATATTTCGAATCCCCATTCCTAATGGAATCCAAAGGATCTCTGGATTGATCAGAAAATCCTTTCAATTTCAATTGGCTAGAGTCCCTCTTTTTTCCGATCCAGTTCCTCCACCACCGCGAAACCCAGTTAGATTTAAGCATGCTACGCTTTTTAGTTATTGGGAGAACCCGAGTACTCTCTTTCGGATTCAGTAAAGAGCTCTCAGAGATCTTTTTTCCGTTTGGAAGAGAGAGCAGCGAAACAATCAACCTATTGATATTGGAAGACCCAACGGATTCTTCCAATGTATCGTTTCTGGGCCCAATGGAATTCATAGGTATAGGAAAAAGCCCTATCAAATAGAGATTTTTGCTTTCGACCATATTTCGATTGTTAATACGATAGATAAGTACCACTACTACAAAGAGTATTACACCCCTGATCCTGAAACCTCGATTCCTTGTTGAACCCTGTGAATTGCGTGAAAGTAGAATACTCCAAATTCGGGGGTCAAAAAGTTTTATAAAACGTTCTTGGTAAAAACAAATGTGAATCAAAGATACTACTGAATTGAATTGGTTCCATGAATCTAATAAAGAGCGAGAACTCTTGATCTCTCTCAATATCTCTTTTAATTCCAAAAAAAAAGCTTTCGATACTCCTACCATTTTTGGATACCTCCTTCCGTTTAACGAAAATAAGATTACGTTCTTAATATGCATTTATGACAATGAAAATAAGATTGCTTTATGATAAAGATTTGATTTCAATTGAAATTTGGTTATTCACCATGTAGGAGGATCCCTGTTAAGCATCCATGGCTGAATGGTTAAAGCACCCAACTCATAATTGGCGAATTCGTAGGTTCAATTCCTACTGGATGCATGCCAATGGGACCCTCCAATAAGCCTATTGGAATTGGCTCTCTCTCAATGGTAATAGCTATGAATAGTCATCGGCTTCCTATTTATTAGGATATCACAGATCATGATCAATATCAAATAGATCCTAAAA